AATCCAAGACCAGAATATTCAGAGGACTCTTCTGATCAAAAACTAAATTGTCAGCAAAGTTGTTTCTTTTTTGTTTTCTTCAAATCCAAAGAATTTTGATTACTTTATACATAGGTCATCGATTCGGCATTGGATAAAAAAAGAGGGGGGGATTCTCATTTTTGCCATTTTTTCCAATAAAATTATTAAAAAAAATGAAAGGTTCAAATCATTTTATCGACATGAGTGTTATATATCGAAAAAAGAAATTCTGTAGTAAAATATTAACATAATAGTAGAAAGCGTACCATCCTGTGCCCGGACTTGAAACAAACGGTTTAGCTTTAACCATGTTAATGGTCCCCCATTGTTGGTTCATAGAGGATCAAAGTGGATTTACCAATGAATGACGAAATGCTATGGTTCTTCAATATGATTTTTTAATTTAGTCATAAGTAATTCGCGAGATGATGCACCTTTTTTTTCTCATAGTTATAACGAGAAAAGTACAGTTGGTTGTATCCAACCTATTCTTGAAATAAACAACTCGCACACACTCCCTTTCCAAAAAAAATCAATACACCAAGGACTACACTTAGATTTATTGGATTTGTTGCTAAAATATCGGTATTAAATCCGAAACTCCCCGCTGATGGCCAGTAACCCAAAGAAATGAAAGAATCGGTTATATTTTTCATATTATCTCCTTTTCTAGATAAAATTAATTATCTATTTTTTATTTATTTATATGTTTCTTTTTAACTTCCTCTTTATAATTTTTCAATTGACAATTTCCAAAAAACAATAAGAACGATACTTATTAGATTCGAATTGGGTACCAAGTTTGATGTCAATTGCTTTTCCTTTGTTGGAACAATTTATAAAATGAGTTCCATTGAACCTTGAATTAAGAATAGGAAAGAGTCACTATGCTAATTCCTCATCCACAAATAAGTCCCTCCCCATACATAGGGTTAGGGTATTGTACCAACGAATAAATAATTGTAAGAGTGAAAGAGTTAGAAAAAGCACGAACAGAAAGTTCAAATCAAAGAAATAAAAAAAAAAATACATAGTGTTTGTTTTTTTTTTAGGATTCAAATTAAACAAAAGGATTTGCAAATAAAAGTGCTAATGCTACAACCAATCCATAAATGGTTAAAGCTTCCATAAAAGCCAGACTAAGCAATAAAGTCCCTCGTATTTTTCCCTCCGCCTCAGGTTGTCTCGCAATCCCTTCTACAGCTTGGCCCGCAGCAGTACCTTGACCAATCCCAGGCCCAATGGAAGCAAGCCCTACGGCCAACCCAGCAGCAATAACGGAAGCGGCAGAAATAAGTGGATTCATGATAAGTTCCTCACACCAAAATAAAGAAATGGTTAATGATACAATCAACCAATGAATTATAACTTATTATCCCATCGCTAAGATTTATACAGTCGAAGTAATTAAAAACTCCGAATTGAAGTAATAATATGATTGAATCATCAGAACTATTTGAATATCTTTTTTTTTAGTTCCTATCCATCCACGTAGTTTTTGTGAATCCATACTATACTCCTGTCATTCTTCCATTTTTTTTTTTTCTTGATTTAATCTTGGTATTTATTCAATAGTCAATTCACAACTACAGACGAAACGGAAGGACTTCAACTAGAATCCATATCTAAATTTCTAGTAGTAGAGCATATCTTTAGTTCATATATAACTAGTTAATACCTAATATCACATATACATGTGTTTCTTACCTAATGTAAACCTATTATTCGTATTTTAGAGTCAATCGGATTCGAGAATCATTCGTCGAAACATACACAAGTGTTGTCTTATAATAATTCGATTCAATACGTCTAATTCGACTCCACACTCCCCTAACAAATACATTTTTTTTTTATCTCTTTTTTTATAAATCCTTTCCTTTTTTTTTACTACTAATATCGTAATCTTTTTTTTTTCCTATTACTCTCTAGATCTTATATATTTTCCTTATTTATACCTTACCTTAAACTTATTTATATAATATTTTTCTATTTTTATTCCCTAAATAAATTATCTTGAGCCATGTATACATTGCCTTGAGCTAAACTATTTCTAAAACTAATCAATGATGACCCTCCATGGATTCGCCTATATAAGCTGCAGCTAAAGTTGCAAAAATAAGAGCTTGAATACCACTTGTAAATAATCCAAGGAACATAACAGGTATAGGAACTACTGAGGGTACTAAAGAAACAAGAACAACAACTACTAATTCATCAGCTAATATATTTCCGAAAAGTCGAAAACTAAGTGATAAAGGTTTTGTGAAATCTTCTAAAATATTAATGGGTAAAAGAATTGGAGTTGGTTGAATGTATTTACCGAAATAACCTAATCCCTTTTTTGTAAGACCCGCATAAAAATATGCTACTGATGTGAGTAAAGCTAAAGCAACGGTAGTATTTATATCATTTGTGGGCGCGGCTAACTCTCCATGAGGTAACTGTATGATTTTCCACGGTAAAAGAGCCCCTGACCAATTCGAAACAAAAATAAACAGAAACATAGTTCCAATAAAGGAAACCCATTGACCATATTCTTCTCCAATCTGAGTTTTGCTCACGTCTCGAATGAATTCAAGGACATATTCGAATAAATTCTGACCGTCAGTAGGAATGGTTTGTGGATTCCGAACAGCTATAATAGATGAACCTAATAAGATAGCAATTACAACCCAAGAAGTAATAAGTACTTGGGCATGGACTTGGAAACCTCCTATTTGCCAATAGAAATGTTGGCCGACCTCGACACCAGATATATCGTATAACCCCTTTAGTGCGTTGATAGAACATAAAAGAACATTCATATTGCCCCCTGAAAGAAATAGAACTTAAAAAAAATTATTTTGATTCGACCGTCTTTTTTTTTTAGACTTGCCTTGAGTTGTATATTTTTTTGATACCAACTTATTCCAATATCCCTAATTATTTTTATCTCTTTTGTGCGATTCAGGAATAGTAACCAATTCCATAAATCTAGGAAGTCCTACAAAAATATATTTATCTTATTATTAATCAAGGATTTCGTATAGAGCTTGAATGGCCCTCACAAATTGCAAATACTAATTTGTTAAGAATTAATCGAATTGAAGCTATAGCGTCATCATTCGCTGGAATCGAAATATCTGCGAGATCTGGGTCACAATTTGTATCAATTAAACAAATCGTTGGAATTCCTAAAGTGATACATTCTTCAAGAGCCCTGTATTCTTCTTGCTGATCAACGATTATTACAATATCGGGTAACCCTGTCATATATTTAATCCCGCCCAGATATGTTTGTAAGTGAGATAATTGTCTCTTCAACATAGCGGCATCTCTTTTCGGAAGACGGTTGAGTCCCTCCGTTTTTTGTTCCGTTCTTAAGTCCCTGAACTTATGAAGTCTAGTTTCTGTAGTGGACCAATTCGTCAACATACCACCGAGCCACTTTTTATTAACATAGTGGCACCGGGCCCTTGTTGCAGCCCGTACTACTGAATCAGCTGCTTTATTTTTGGTACCAACAATTAAAAATTGTTTTCCCCTACTTGCTGCATCAAAAACTAAATCACAAGCTTCTGATAAAAAACGAGCAGTTCGAGTAAGATTTATAATATGAATACCTCTACGCTTTGATGAGATATAAGGTGCCATTCTAGGATTCCATTTTCTAGTACCATGACCAAAATGAACGCCTGCTTCCATCATCTCTTCCAAATGGATGTTCCAATATCTTCTTGTCATTTCTCCCCACACTTCCTCTCTTTTTTTTTTAGAAAAAAAAAAAGAGATGAGGTACCCTAAAATAGAAATAAAAAATTGTTCCAATGAAACCTTATCTTCTACCTCTATTCATTTATTTCTATTCGTTATTATCTTTATTATTATTACCAAATCAAATAACTGCAGATAGGTAACAGGATGAATCTGCTCTTAGAAATTTTAAAATCCTAGAAATGATTGTTCTGATATACCATTTAAATTCTTTGAAATGCAAAAATCGAATAATTCTCTGTAGTGGAACAAAATATCTCTCATTTCCCCCTCGAATAAATTCTTCTTTTTAATTTCCAAAGGAATGTTATTATGTTGTCTCGAGCGATGCGCTAATCCTTTGAATCCGGTACCAACAGGTATCATCCCTCCTAGGACAACATTTTCTTTCAGACCTTTCAGCCAATCTATACGACCTCGGAGAGCGGCTTTTGACAAAACTCGAGCAGTTTCTTGAAAACTTGCTTCGGATATGAAACTTTGCGTATTTAGAGATGCTTTCGTTATTCCCAATAATATAGCTCGGTAATAGATCGGTTCTTCCAAAGCACGTCCCGTTCGTTCCGCTCGCAATACTCCAATCAGTTCTCCAGGTAAAAAAACATTAGACATTCCGTCTTCTGAAACCAATACTTTTGATGTTATTTGACGTACAATAATTTCTATATGTCTATTATGGATCTCCACCCCCTGGGATCGATAAACCTTTTGGATCTTATTAACTAAAGAAATACGGCTTTGCACTATAGTGAGTTCAGCACCAATTAAAAATCCCCAAGGAATTCCAAGAATTCTTGTTAGACGCTCGTTCCAACCCTCAACTCTCTTTTCTAGGCTCATCGATATGGAATCAATCGAACGCACTTCTAACACTTGTTCCACTTTTGGAAGACCCTGCGTTATATCACCAGATCTTGATTTTTCATATATAAAGGTAACTAACGTATCTCCTTCATAAATGATTTCTCCATAATGGAGATGAACAGTTGCTCCTGAAGTGGCCAAATAAGGCTTAGCTGATCTTATTACTACAGAATCAACTTGAACAATTAAAATTTGACCCGATTTTAGGTGTGGTCCGTTTTTGGCTATACATACATTTTCACAAATAAACTGTCCAAGGCTAATTCTTGTGAGTGTTTCATGACAATAATTATGATAATAATCATGATGGAGAAAAAACCAAGTCAAATTGAATGTATTCAAAACCATGTTACTACACGGAT